CTAGCTTGTCAACTTTTGGAGAAATGATACAAAGAAGGATGTCCCTGCCCACACTAGAAAAACTCTCTTCGGATGAACTGTACAATCATTGGGTTTATACTAACCAACACAAAAATAACAACTTAAACAACGAGTTTTTAAATAGAATTGAGGCTCTAGATACGGGATTTTTTTCTCTAGATATACTCGAAAAAAGTACTAGATTGTGTAATGATAAGACTAGAAAATATTACTTGCCTAAAATGTATGATCCCATTTTGAATGGGTTATATCGGGGAACAATCAAAAAAAAAATTTCACCTTCAATCATAAATAAAATTTCGTTAGAAAATTTCATAGAGACAATGGAAATTAATAAGATTCATAGTCTCCTTCTTCCTGATACTGATTACCAAGAGGTTGAACAGAAAATAGACCGATTTGATAAAAAAACTTTTTCAACGGAAAATCGTCATTTATTTACTTTAATCAGTAAATTTGATAGAGAATCGGGATCGAGTTTAAATTGTAAGGGCCTCTCTTTATTTTCAGAAAAAGAACAAGGAAGGATTGGTTCAGAAAAAAGAGCAAAATTTTACAAATTTTTATTGAATACAATTCTAACTAGCCCTAATGGTCAAAAAACAAAACAAAAATTTGTAATAAAAGAAATCAGTAAAAAAGTCCCTAGATGGTCATACAAACTTATTACCGAATTGGAATTCCTGTCGGGCGCAGCTCATGAAGGCCTACCGTTGGATTATCATATACGTTCAAGAAAAAGGGATCATGTAATAATTTATAGGCCTACTAAACGTAGTCGCAAAGCAAGTGTCAAAAACTGGGTGTCTATTAGAGACTATTCGGAAGAATCAGATTTTCGTCGAGAATTCATCAAAGGTTCTATGCGTGTTCAAAGGCGTAAAACTTTTATTTCGAAATTGTTTCAAGCAAATTCGCATTCCCCCCTTTTTTTGGACAGAATAAAAAAATCCCCCCTTTTTTCTTTTAATATCCCTGAACAGATGAAATTTTTTTTTATAAATTGGATGGGTAAAGGATCAGAATTTAAAGATTATACAGAGGAACAAAAAAAAAGACAAAAGGAAAAAGAAGAGAACAAAATAAAGGAAAAAACGTGGATAAAAATCGCGGAAGCCTGGGATTTTGTTCCATATCCACAAGCAACAAGAAGTTTAATTTTAATAATTCAATCTATTTTTAGAAAATATATTTTATTACCTTCATTGATAATAGTTAAAAATATTGGACGTATTTTATTATCTCAACCCCCTGAGTGGGCTGAGGACTTCGATGAGTGGAATATAGAAAAGCATATTATATGTACCTATAACGGTGTTCAAGTATCAGAACTCGAACTTCCCAGAAATTGGTTTAAAGATGGTATTCAGATAAAAATAGTATTTCCTTTTTATTTGAAACCTTGGCACAGATCCAAATTGAGGCCCTATTTTTCTTCTTATAAAGATCTAAAGAAAGAACAACAAAAGTTTTCTTTTTTAACGGCTTGGGGAATGCAAACTACCCTTCCCTTTGGTTCTGTCCCCCCCAAAACTTCCTTTTTTAAGCCTATTTTTAAAGAACTTAAAAAAAAAATTCGAAAAACGAAAAATAATCTTTTTCGAGTTCTAAGCGTTTTAAAAGAAAGAACAAAAAATTTTCTACAAGATTCAAAAGAACCAAAAGGGGTGGTTATCAAAAACGTTTTATTTCTGTTTATAAAAAAAATAAAAAAAGAACTCTTAAAAGTACATCCAACTCGATTATTTAGATTGAGAAAGGTGTATGAATCCGGCGAAACTAAACAAAAAAAAGATTCTATAATTAGAATTAGGAATCAGATAATTCACGACTCGTTTAGAAAAATTAAATCTACAGATAATACAAATTATTCACTGAGAGAAAAAAAAATTAAAAATCTGGCTGATAGAACAAGCACAATCAGAAAGAAAACAAAGAGTCTTACAAAAGAAAAAAACAGCAACGCCAAGAAAAGAAGTAGTCCTAACAAAACAAGTTATAATGGAAAAGAAAAATCACCAAATTTTTTTTTTAAAATATTAAAAAAAAAAAAAAGAAGAAATCGATTAATCTATAAATTAGATTTGTTTATAAAAATTTTCATTAAAAGAATATACATCGATATCTTTCTATGTATCATTCATATTGCCAGAATTCCTACACAACTAGTTCTTGAATCAAGAAATTTTTGTTTTGATAAATACATTTACAATAATAAAACAAACCAAGAAATAAAAAATAAAAAAAACAAAAAAGAAATTAACTTTATTTCGACTATAAAAAGTGAACTTTACAATATTAAGAATAGTAAGAGGAATTCACATCTTTTTTTTGACTTATCCTCTTTATCACAAGCATATGTATTTTACAAATTATCACAAACCCAAGTTATTAATTTGTATAAGTTAAGATCTATTTTTGAGTATCATGTAACTCCCGTTTTTCTTAAGACTGCAATAAAAAATTATTTTGTAACACAAGGAATATTTCATTCCGAATTAAGACATACAAAACTTTCAAGTTCTGAAACGAATCAATGGAAAAACTGGTTAAGAGGTCATTATCAATACAATTTATCTCAGATTAGATGGTTTGAATTAATACCACAAAAATGGCGAACTACAATAAATGAAGGTGGTATTACCCAAAATAAAGATTTAACAAAATGGAATTCGTATGAAAAAGATCGATTACTTTATCACAAAAAACAAAAGGATTTTAAAGTATATCCATTACCAAACCAAAAATATAATTTTCCAAAATACTATATATATAATCTTTTATCATATAAATCTATTAATTATGAAATTAAGAAGTCCTCATATATTATTTATGGATCACCATCAGAATTAAATAACAACCAAAAAATTACTTTTAATTACAACAATTATAAACAAAATTTATTTGAAAGCCTGGAGGAAATTCCTATCAATCATTATCTAGAAAAGGTCGATATTATGTATATGCAAAAAAATACAGATAGAAAATATTTTGATTGGACAATTCTCAATTTTTTTCTAAGACAAAAAATAGATATTGAGGCCTGGACCAAAATGGATTATAGCAGTAATATAAATACTAAGCTTGGAAGTAAGAATTACCAAAAAATTGATAAAATCGATAAAAACGATATTTTTTATCTGATGATTCATCAAAATTTAGAAATAAATCCAATCAATGACAAGAAACTCTTTTTTGATTGGATGGAAATGAATGAAGAAATCCTAAACTCAATATCGACAAATCTGAAACTTACGTTCTTCCCAGAATTTGTGCCACTTTATAATGTATACAAAATAAAACCATGGATTATACCAAGCAAATTACTTCTTTTAAATTTAAATAAAAAGAAAAACATCAATGAAAAGAAAAAATTCCATTTTTTTAGACCATCGAATGAAAAAAGATATTCTGAATTAATGAATCGAAATCAAGAAGAAAAAGAACCCGCGGGCCGAAGAGGCCTTGGATCATATTCACAAAACCAAGATAAAATGAAAAAACAATATAAGATCCGAAAAAAGATGAGACCAGAAATAATTTTCTTACGGAAACACTATTTGCTTTTTCAATGGATAATAGACGATGGTTTAATTCCGAATTTAACTGAAAGAATGATCAATAATATCAAGATATATTGTTACTTGCTTGGACTGATAAATCCAAGAGATACTACTATATCGTCTATTCAAAGGAAAGAAATAAATCTGGATATAATGGTGATTCGAAAAAAATTGACTCCTATAGAATTGAATAAAAAGGGGATATTTTTTATCGATCCCATTCGTTTGTCTGTAAAAAACGACGGATACTTTATTATATATCAAACCGTAAGTATATCGTTGGTTCATAAAAGTAAGTACCAAACTCCTCAAAGATATCGAGAACAAAGATATATCAATAAAAATAAATTGGATGAATCCATCCCAAGATATCAAATAATAATTCGAAAGAGAGACAAAAAACATTATGATTTTATCGTTCCTGAAAAGATTTTATCATCTAGACGTCGTAGAGAATTGAGAATTCTAATTTCTTTCAACTCAAAGAATATAAATAGTGTGGATAAAAATCGAGTATTTGGTAACAAAAAGAACATAAAAAACAGGAATCCTTTTTTGGATCAAAAAAAGCATCTTGATAGAGATAAAAATGAATTAATTAAATTAAAGTTATTTCTTTGGCCTAATTATCGATTAGAAGACTTAGCTTGTATGAATAGATATTGGTTTAATACCAATAATGGAAGCCGTTTTAGTTTGTTAAGAATATATCCACAATTAAAAATTGGTTGATGGTACATTTTTCCTATATATTCTGTACCATATAGAAAAGCAAACAGATGCACATATGCCCTGTCTTACGTCCCAGTCTAATATTAGATCTTTTTTTATTTAATACTAAGTCAATGACGTATCAATTTGTTTGGATAAAATCTATAAAATAAACGAATACATGGAATATTCCGAATTTTCGGTCTAAATTATTTGACGTTGTAAGTGTAAAAACGTACCATCTACTTTTTTATCCCTGTCCAACTAAAATTAAAATTATTGTGTATACTAATTACTACATTAAAATGACTAATATTATTATTACTGATCAAATAAAATATTTTATATGTAAATTAAAGGGTAGAAGGAGCTTTTTTATGATAAAAAATCCATTCAGTGCAATTATTTTGAAAGAGGAAAACGAAGACAACAAGGGGTCTGTTGAATTTCAAGTAGTGAGTTTCACCAATAGGATACGGAGACTTACTTCACATTTGGAATTGCACAAAAAAGACTATTTATCTCAGAGAGGTCTACGTAAAATTCTAGGAAAACGTCAACGGCTGCTCGCCTATTTGTCAAAAAAAAATAGAGTACGTTATAAAGAATTAATCGGACAGTTGGAGATTCGAGAAACAAAAAATCATTAATTTGAATAGTCGTTTTGAATTTTCGCTTAAATTTTGATGAACCTCTTTTCGCTTTCAGCAATTCATGGAAGAATGAATCGGGAAAAACTTATGACTGCACCAGCTACACGAAATGACCTTATGATAGTAAATATGGGCCCTCAGCACCCATCAATGCACGGTGTTCTTCGACTCATTGTTACTCTAGATGGTGAAGATGTTATTGACTGTGAACCGATATTGGGTTATTTACATAGAGGAATGGAAAAAATTGCGGAAAACCGAACAATTATACAATATTTACCGTATGTAACACGTTGGGATTATTTAGCTACTATGTTCACTGAAGCAATAACTGTAAATGCACCAGAGCAGTTAGGCAATATTCAAGTGCCTAAAAGGGCCAGCTATATCAGAGTCATTATGTTAGAGTTAAGTCGTATAGCTTCGCATTTGTTATGGCTTGGCCCTTTTATGGCAGATATTGGCGCACAGACCCCCTTCTTCTATATTTTTAGAGAAAGAGAATTGATATATGACCTATTCGAAGCTGCTACCGGTATGCGAATGATGCATAATTATTTTCGTATTGGAGGAGTCGCTGCTGATTTACCTTATGGCTGGGTAGATAAATGCTTGGATTTTTGTGATTATTTTTTAACAAGAGTTACTGAATATCAAAGGCTTATTACACGGAATCCTATTTTTTTAGAGCGAGTTGAGGGAGTAGGCATTATTGGCGGAGAGGAGGCAATTAATTGGGGTTTATCGGGACCAATGCTACGAGCTTCCGGAATACAATGGGATCTTCGAAAGGTTGATCATTATGAGTCTTACGATGAATTTGATTGGGGAGTTCAATGGCAAAAGGAAGGGGATTCATTAGCTCGTTATTTAGTACGAATCGGTGAAATGACAGAATCAATAAAAATTATTCAACAGGCTTTAGAAGTAATTCCGGGGGGGCCCTATGAGAATTTAGAAATCCGGCGCTTTGATAAAGTATGGGATCCCGAATGGAATGATTTTGACTATCGATTTATCAGTAAAAAACCTTCTCCTACTTTTGAATTGTCAAAACAAGAACTTTATGTGAGAGTCGAAGCCCCAAAAGGAGAATTAGGAATTTTTCTGATAGGAGATAAGGGTGTTTTTCCTTGGAGATGGAAAATCCGACCACCGGGTTTTATCAATTTGCAAATCCTTCCTCAATTAGTTAAAAGAATGAAATTGGCTGATATTATGACAATACTAGGTAGCATAGATATCATTATGGGAGAAGTTGATCGTTAAAATGATAATAGATACAACAGAAGTACAAGCTATCAATTCTTTTTTTAGATTGGAATCCTTAAAAGAGGTATATGAGATCATATGGATGCTTGTCCCTATTTTTACTCCTGTATTAGGAATCACAATAGGTGTACTAGTAATTGTTTGGTTAGAAAGAGAAATATCTGCGGGGATACAACAACGTATTGGCCCTGAATACGCCGGGCCTTTGGGAATTCTTCAAGCTTTATCAGATGGTACAAAATTACTTTTCAAAGAGAATCTTCTTCCATCAAGAGGAGATACTCGTTTATTCAGTATCGGACCATCCATAGCAGTCACATCAATTCTACTAAGTTCTTTAGTAATTCCTTTTGGATATCGCCTTGTTCTAGCCGATTTAAGTATTGGTGTTTTTTTATGGATTGCCATTTCAAGTATTGCTCCCGTGGGCCTTCTTATGTCAGGTTATGGATCAAATAATAAATATTCCTTTTTAGGTGGTTTACGGGCTGCTGCTCAATCAATTAGTTATGAAATACCATTAACTCTATGTGTGTTATCAATATCTCTACGTGTGATTCGTTAAGACATAAAATTTCCTCTATGTCTTTTCTTTCTAGGAAGGAAATTTCATGAGTTGAATATACCTTTTTATTTTTTATTCATCATTCGGGTTGATGAACTAAACCAGATAGTTATATGAGTGAAAAAAACAGTTTCTTACTTTGCAGTAAAAAGATTCAGTCTCATTTCCTATGTACAAGTGTTAAGTGAAAGTAAACATAAGCATTATATACTATATTATTTACCCCAAGATTGAGTGATTAGTCATCATGACTTGAAGCGGGTTAAAAAGGAGCAACTATCTAGGGATTTTACTAGCTATTAACAGACATGTATTACCCTAATGAGCGGGGGGTCCTTTTGACCAAAAAGGGTGGATAGTTAGGAACACCAAGGTACACAAAGGATTCGTAATAGAGATTATGTAAGTTATTCAACAGGATTTTTCTGTTCATACTGCATAACATAAAAGGGATTCTAATTGGGGCTTTATGTTGGTAGAAATGATGAAGGAGTACTCCCCACGATTCCGATCCAGAGTATTTTCCTATCCACCGATTAAGTAAATAACTATCAAGAACGAAGTAATCCTTTACTTAAAGTACCTTTTTATGAGAAAGGAGAATAGGAAGAAAAAAAATAAACTCGAAAGAATTAACTTGCACTACAAAAAAGATCTTTTTTAGAGAGATAGAATTCTTGTAATGTTTCGTGAACTAATGCAATGTATCTTTTTT